ATGAGCCTCAATATAATTCCCGGGAGTAAGTGCTATAGCTTGTTTCCAATACTCAGCGGCTTGATCGAACCAAGCCTCTGCAATTTCCGAATCTCCCTGTCGAATGGCCTGTTCTCCCCGGTCGGAATAGGTGGGTCAATTCCTTCCCTTAGAACCGTACTTGAGAGTTTACTACCTCATACGGCTCAGCAGTCAATTCTTTAATCCCCTTTTAATCTACCATATCTAATCTAATTCAAAGAAATTTATCACAGATCCAGAGACCCATCTCCTTTTTATCGGGTTCAGCAAAAGAAATTAATTACATAAGTTTAAAACTAAAATTTGGATTCCTACTCGGTTTTTGTTTTATCTTTTATCCCACCTTCCGAAGACTAAAACATGGGTCTTTTTTATATTTACCTACGGTATCATTAGAATTCGTTGAAAGGTAACTATCTCAATTTCATATAGAAATTCTTATAGAATCCTTGAAAAAGGCTTTCCTTCATAAGAAAGAAAAGACTTACTCTCTTTGGGATCTGATGCTACACCGCTGCTCCCTAGTGGATCAACTCTATTACATAAGTTGATTCCTAACTTTTTCATATCATGACAATGATATAAGTAAGCAGTTCTTATTGTATCGGACCAAAACCTCGCTAATTGATCTTTACGGTGCTTCCTCTATCAATTAGATTCTTTATCCATAGAATAAAGTATCTAGGCATTTCCAGTTCTTCACATTTTGGCTTTAATATGAAGTTGTTTTCTTTGCTACAGCTGATAAAAATCGTTATTTTAGACGATGTATATGTAGAAAGCCTTTTCGTATTTAATGCTTTTTTCTTTTCCTTTCTATAGTAGAGAGAATCGCACGTAATGACAGATCACGGCCATATTATTAAAAGCTTGGGGTAAGAATGGGTTTCGTTCTAGTGCTCGAAAATAATATTCCAAAGCTTTGGTATGTTCTCCATTACTTGTGTGAATAAGTCCTATATTATAGAGTATATAACTTCGATCATAGGGATCTATTTCTAGTCGCATAGCTTCATAATAATTCTGTAAAGCTTCCGCATAATTTCCTTCGGATTGAGCCGACATCCGTTACGGTCGTCATTCGCTTCCACGAATCTCCGTTCCAGAACCGTACATGAAATTTACATCTCATACGGCTCCTCCTTTATGTACATAATTAAGAATAATAACTTATTAAGTTAAGAACTTATTAAGACTCAAAATATTCTCATTATAAACTGAGTGGGGCTAGTGTTTTTACAAGAAATCTCTAGCCAACCTTTCTGCAAAAGATTTTTTCTTACCAGCACGCATGTTACGATTAGATAGAAATGGTAACTCCAATAATTTCTTTGTCCTCAACGCTTCCTAATTTACAGGAATTGGTCACTTCAACAATCTTCGATGGTTATACGGGTATCCAAAGTACCAACGAGATGGATGCTTGTTGTCCCAGCCATTCTTGTTAGCCGCAACCCTGATACGGAGGAAGGGGTTAATCGTTAATAAATAACAAAGTTTTGGTGTTGTTGATTTCTAGGTGTAGTGCTTTTTCCTATATGCCCCCTATTGGTACTAGTAAAGTAGGATTAACCTGTAATATAGAACCTATAGGTGTAACCTTTCGCTCAATACTCCAATCGACAATTGAAGCATCTGAGGCGGCATTACTCGAGGATACACGACAGAAGGAATTGCTCTATTTATAAACTTCACCTTCAACAAGTGTAGAGTAATCTTTTTTCTTTCTAGCCCAAATGTCTTTGGATGCGAAAAAAAGAATCAAATCGCACCATCTCTGTAGTAAGTAAATGCCTCTTTTTCTCCTGAAGTTGTCGGAATTATTCGTAATAAGATATTGGCTATAATTGAAAAGGTTTTATCAATAAAATTTCCATTTATCTGCGATCTAGGCATAGATAACAATACATTCTATAATTCTTCATTACCTCTCGTAGGAAAACGCTCCCACAAACAAAGGAATTGGCCAGTACGAAATAACATAAAAACACACTAATAAAATGAAATTCTCTTTATTACCTGAGCTGTGAAGCAAAGACCCTTCTTTTCTATTTTGATCGTTAGGGTTGATTGGTTGTACCTATCAAATAATTGAATTATGAATAACTCGCTAATCACTCAGGTTTTGAGCCATAATCATTATGTAGGAGAGATGGCCGAGTGGTTCAAGGCGTAGCATTGGAACTGCTATGTAGGCTTTTGTTTACCGAGGGTTCGAATCCCTCTCTTTCCGCACTTTACCCACTTCACCACTATTACTGACCAGAATGGATCGAATAAGGTAATTATTCTAATCGTTAGCCGGTGTGGGTTCTCTATCTCTAATTCCTTTGATACAAAAATATTGGAAAGATAAGGAATATAATTCTCGCTGCCGATCTATTCCTTCGTCGAAAAAAGTGAAGTAAGATTGCTCGAACCCTTGTTATTTGAGTGAGGTTTAAGTTTGACGAGAATAATATTCTACCACTAGCAATTC